AAGGCTTTTCATATGTTTTTTGATCATACAGAATTACATAAACGATTTCCAACAAAAATTTGGTTCTTTTTATAACTTGGTATTGAAAAATCCGCGGATCTAGAAATTCATTTCGGATAATTGAACCTTCTCAAACTGTTTCTTTTTCAGAACCAAAAAGATTTGTGCCAAAATAATAGATGCCAAGAAGAGCAAAAGGCCTTGTACGCGTAATGGATCTTGAAGTACTATTTCCGCATCCCCTTGACCAAATCCACCCACATTAGGATTACTCGTTAATGGTTGATCCAGTTTGAGGGATTCACCCTCGGAAACAAGAAGTTCTGGTCCTGGAGGGATAATATCAACCACTTGACGTCCATCCGATGCATCCACTATGGTTATTTCGTATCCCCCTTTTTCTTTTCGTATTATTTTGCTTACTATACCCGCCGCTGTAGCATTATAAACATTATTGTTACTCTTGCTCCCGTCGGGATAAATCTGGCCCCTTCCCCTGTTCCCGCCTACGTATATGGGATATTTTAAGAAGTGAACGTCTTTCTTAGTAGCGGGGTCCGGGGAAAGAATAGGAAAGGCGATTTCACTATATTTTTGACCAGGAATGGGACCTATCACAAGAATATTTTTTTTAGTAGGGCGATAACTCTGAAAAGACAGATTTCCCATCTTTTCTTTAATCTCGGGCGAAATACGATCGGGGGGGGCTAATTCAAACCCCTCAGGTAAAATAAGAATAGCCCCCACATTCAAGGCTCCTTTTTTACCATTAGCAAGAACTTGTTTCAGTTGCAAATCATAGGGAATTCGAACAACTGCTTCAAATACAGTATCAGGCAGTACCGCTTGTGGAACCTCGATATCCACGGGCTTGTTCGCTAAATGGCAATTGGCACATACAATACGGCCAGTCGCTTCTCGTGGATTTTCATAACTCTGCTGTGCAAAGATAGGATACGCATTTGAAATGGGTGTCCGAGTGATTATATATATGATGAGCGATACGGAAATGAATCGAATAATCTCTTCCTTTATCCAAGAAAAGGTATTTCTAGTTGGCATGGTCCAATCATTGATCCCAAAAATTTCTACAATAAAATTAGATAAGTCACTAGTATAGTTCCCTATCTACGATTCTGCTATTTACGGAAATAATTTGACTGGAATATTGAAGGAATCCCCCCCCCGGGGTGGCTAGAAAGAATAAGTGCATTTTTGATTGTTTTACTTATGTCCAAAGTAACAAACATTATAATTGGCTCGTTCGATCATTTTTCAATCATTCATTGAATGATAAATCACTACAAGTGACGGAGATACACGATTTAAATAACGAAAAATAAAATATTTAAAAATTGTATCTAAAATGACTGGAAAAGTAGAAACAAGACCAGATATAATTTGATCATTATGATCAAATCCAAAATCTTTGTAGATAGAGCCAATCATTAGGTCCCAGCCATGGGGCGAATGGAATCCTATACATAAATCCGTTAATAAAAGAATAGAAAAAGCTTTTATTGTGTCGCTTAAATTATATAGAAATTCTTGAAGACAAGAGTTAAGAAAAATAAGTTCCTCATTACCTAAAATAGAATAAACACTTAGAATAAGGAAATAAATTATATTTGTTGAGAAATGTAAAATCGTATGGATACGACTCTCATTGTGCATCTTGATCAATTGGATCGTTTCTTTGTATACTCCGGCGTGAAGCTTTTGTAAACGCCCGTCCGGGTATTCCTTTATCATTTCGTCGAAGAGGGATAGTTCCTCTAATTCTATGAATTTTTTTAGAATAACCTTTTCTTGAATATTATTCAAAAAAATTTCGGCGTGCCTGATATTCCACCAATTATTAACCCAAGATTCCAGACTTTTATTACATGAGAGAGAGATCCACCAAGGCAAAAATACTATAGATGCAAAATAGAGAAGGGAATTAAATGCTTTCTTTTTTGCCATTTGCCCGTCTGTGAATTTTGAAATGAACTCGTCGCAGTCGTCGACTCTATATGATACTAATATTTCTATCAAGTATCAGTTCTATTACATTACAAGTCTCGAGCCTATAGCCCTGTTTTTTATTTGTGATTCAGTACAGTGGTTGGTCCTTGAATTGAGAAAGAATAGAGAAAAACAATATAGAAATACAGAAATAGAATAATAAAGAGTTGAAATAAAATAAATAAACTAGAATATTATATTTATATATAGAATATTCTTTCAATATATATATTGCTGAAATTCGAAGTAATTGTCTCCTTTGGTGACTGCACGAAAGAGCCATTTCAAATTACTGAATATTATTCTAGTTTCGAGACGCAAGACCTCCCCGGTTATCAAGATATCAAAAATTTTTGAAAAAAAAAGCTCTCCGGTGGCCCGCAGTACAGGAATAATTAAGAGAAATTTCTCGATTTCGAAATGTTTTGATATATGAGATGAATCTATTATTTCAATTTGTTACTTCTTTCGTTTCTGAATTGATTTAAGTGCATTTACATACGCATAAAAAAAATTTATGGACAAAATTATTTCGTTTTATGATTGTTTCGTGTACGTTTACTTTTTTTGTTCTAAATCAGAGTTTGGCATAAACTTCAGTTAAGTTATGCTATAGAAAAAAGATAAAGATAATTCTTGAGTTATAGTTTTTTCTTTAACTTTTGCTAAGAAAGCTTTCAAAATACTTCAATTGGTACACGCAAGAAATAGGCCAATTCCGCGGCTTTCTGTTCAATTTCTCGTAGAGTCAAATTCTCATCGATACGAGTCAAAGGAATGGACCCATGGCCTCTGATTTCCATATAAAGTATAGGACGAGCATAAATACCTTCTTTAACTTCTATTCTGATGGATTGAATGTCTTTCATAAGGAATCGCAGGAAGATGCGACGATTTTTTCCAGGAAATCCCCAACGAAAAATACACACTATTCCTTCTTTTATATCGAATCGATCATAACCACTACCCACATTCCACGAAATTGTGCACCACAAATATGAACTAATAAAAAGACCCGCAATTCCATAGAAAGACATCACGATTCCTTGTGGAAAAAAAAGAATTTGCTGAGAGGGAAATAACGGTATAAAATTGCTACCAAGATAACTATAAGTTCCAACCAACAAAAATCCTAATGAACCTAAAAAAAGGATAAAGGCCCAGCAGAAATTACTCGGTTTTCTAGACCCCGCTATAAGTTCTATCCATATACGGTCTGATCGCCAACTCATACTATACTAGATCTAGTTGCATTTTATTATAATGGAGAGATAACATAACCCCAATAAATTTGACTTTCATTTTTTTGTTTCCGAAGTAACCCTCATCAACTAGCACTATTATGCTGTGAAGCGTTAGGAGTAATTCATCAATTGCTTAGAGCTAACCCAAAAAAATAACCCCTTTTATATGCATATGATTTCTTATAGATATATTGATTTTACGTTTCAGAAATTCATCCCGATCCCGTTTTCTTTTCAAATAGCTATAAGTCATTTACTCATATATGATGTTTATGTATACGAGCTTCTGCTCGGAGGAAGTTACCCGTTATATACCATATTCTACTAAATAGATATTTGTGTTATGATCCAAATAAGCCTAAGTTTAAAAAAAAATAGAAATAGATAAGATTTAACCCCATAATATCTAAAAAATCTTGTTTTTTTGAACATGAAGAGATAAAGAAACCATAGCAATTGCCGGAAATACTAAGCCCACTAAAGGCACAAAAATAGCGGGTAAGTTGCTGATAGTTGTCATAGAATGGGTACCTCGATTTAATATTTGTACCTGGTATATATTATTATATTTGTTGTTATATTAACATTTTATTAACATTTTAACCTGTTATTGTTATAAAGATATCTTATACTTCATATATAATTATACTAGTATAATTATACTTAAGTGAGTATTGAATATATACAATATTAAGAGATATACAATAGAAGAGTATATTCTATATATATACGAAGATATAATAAGGAATAAATATATAGAAAGACTAATATAATATATATAGAGATACTGATATATACTAATATATATAATCTATTTTATTAAGTATATAACTTACTTAAGTAAGTATATAATCTAATGTAAATCAAAAGTGTAAATAAACGGGCTTATTCATCTTTCTATATCTTTCTACATGAAATATATGTATGATAATCCACTTTTTTCTTTTTTTATTTATTTTTATTATTATTAGTATATTCTATCTATTCTAAATTTTTATTAGTATATTATAATTTTATAATTTTTTTAAAATTGAATCTATTTAATATTAAAATTATAAATATTAAAATATTATAATTTAATATCGATAAAAAAATATCCCCATGATTCTTTTTACAATTCAATCTTATGTTACCAAAGAAAAATACATTCTTCGAATTTTTCCTTTCTTTTATATAAACTAAATTAACTAAATAACTACTTGGTCACCCCAAACAAATAATAAAATGTAGAATTAATTTAATTATTTTTTAATTATTTAATAAATCTAAGGCTTATACGTTTCTACTTGAATTGAATTTTCTTTCAAAGGAACGAAAGCATGGAGCTGAAATAATTCACTTAGAACGCCTTTTAAAGGATTACGAGGTACGATTGGATCGAATAAGCCCTTATGAAATAAATATTCAGCTACTTGTGAACCCTCAGGTACTGTCTTATTCAATGTTTGTTCAATTACTCTTTTACCCGCAAATGCAATGTAGGCATCAGGTTCGGCAATAATGATATCTCCCAACATACCAAAACTAGCTGTCACCCCACCCGTAGTAGGAGATGTAAGGATTGCCACATAGAATAACTTTTTATTTGATTGATAATCATATAAAGCAGAAGATATTTTAGCCATTTGCATCAAGCTCAAACTTCCTTCTTGCATGCGTGCTCCTCCAGAAGCACACACTAGAATAAGAGGTAAAAATTGATTGGTAGCATACTCGATCAAACGTGTGATTTTCTCGCCCACTACAGAT